CGGCAGTGGACAAAAAAGGGGGATCCATCTTTCCAGTTAATGGTTCAAAGAATTTTATCCATATGAGTGTTCTACATCGGATAAATTCCCAATTCTTCCTTTTTTCTTTTTATCATTTTTAAACCTTTTTGGTACTAACGTAGCGGTAGAAAGAGTACCATGTTATGCTGTGCCTGGACTTCAAACAATTTATCTTTAACCATGTAAAAGACCTCAACATTATTGGTTGATAGAGAAGAGAATCAAAGTTCATTTACCAATTAGTTACGAAATGCTATGGTTCTTACATATGATTTCTGAATGAAATCCAATTCCGAAGTAATTCGTCGAGATTGTGCACCCTTTGTTCCTATTTCTGCTATAAAAAATAAAATAATATAAAGAAAGTGCAGCCGGTGAAATCCAACCTATTCTTGAAATACACAACTCGCACACACTCCCTTTCCAAAAAAAATCAATACACCCAGCACTACGCTTAGATTTATTGGATTTGTTGCTAAAATATCGGTATTAAATTTGAAACTCCCAGCGGATGGCCAGTGCCCCACGGAAACAAAAGAATCGGTTCTATTTTTCATATGCTCTCCCTTTATAGATAGGACTAACAAAGAACAGAGTTCTTTTTGTATCACTCCGCTTATTATTCTTAATCTTAATGGAATTTGAGAATTCTCAAATTTATTAGTTATGGTTATGTTTTTATTCTTCTTTTTTTTTTTTTTACATTTTTATTCTACTTAAACATTAAACAAAAGGATTTGCAAATAAAAGAGCTAATGCCACGACCAGTCCATAAATGGTTAAAGCTTCCATAAAAGCCAGACTCAGCAATAAAGTACCTCGTATTTTACCCTCTGCTTCTGGTTGTCTCGCAATACCTTCTACGGCTTGGCCCGCAGCAGTTCCTTGACCAACCCCAGGTCCGATAGAAGCAAGCCCTACAGCCAATCCAGCAGCAATAACGGAAGCAGCAGAAATAAGTGGATTCATGGTAAGTTCCTCGCACCAAAAAAAGAAATGATTAATGATACAACCAACCAATGAATTAGTACTTAATCTACTTCTTTTTCTACTTCTCAGGTCGAAGTAACTAAAAGCTCCAAATGGAATTCAGAATATTACTGAATTGTCAGAACTACTTCGAGATATCGTTTTTCCTTTATACCTTATGACCTTATGTAAATAGATATGTATATAGTTTTAGTAATTGCATTTCCTTGTTTATAAACTATTCTATTCTTTCTCTTTCATTCAATTCACAATCACAGACAAAATAGAAAAAGGACTGATATGGGAATCCATATAAATGCAGTGGACTAGAAAAAAAGAAATAGGGGTCATTACTATCTAACTAGTAAATAGCATATACTTTTATTCTTCCATAACGTAAATCACCTGCACTTTTTATTCTATTAAATCGTATTCTGGAACCATTATTCGAAACATACACAAAGATTGATACTCATAAGCATTACATATATGTAGTAGGATCCCCAACCCTTCTTTCTTTCTTGATATATACATACATGTAGCTATTTGCATTTTCTTCTACAACTAAGTGGATTATAAGGAACCCCCCGCATTGCTTGATTTGGGATAAGCTTCAAAAAAGACTAGACTATTTCAAAAGTTAGTCAATGATGACCCTCCATGGATTCACCTATATAAGCCGCAGCCAAAGTTGCAAAAATAAGAGCTTGAATACCGCTTGTAAATAATCCAAGAAACATGACAGGTATAGGAACTACTGAAGGCGCTAAAGAAACAAGAACAACAACCACTAATTCATCAGCCAATATATTCCCAAAAAGTCGAAAACTCAGAGATAGAGGTTTGGTGAAATCTTCTAGAATATTAATTGGTAAAAGTATTGGAGTTGGTTGAATGTATTTCCCGAAATATCCCAATCCTTTTTTACTAAGACCCGCATAGAAATATGCCACTGACGTGGGTAAAGCTAAAGCAACAGTAGTATTTATATCATTCGTGGGCGCAGCTAACTCTCCATGAGGTAACTTTATGATTTTCCAAGGTAAAAGAGCGCCTGACCAGTTAGAAACAAAAATAAATAGGAACATCGTTCCTATAAAAGGAACCCAAGGACCATACTCCTCTCCAATCTGAGTTTTGCTCAAGTCTTGAATAAATTCAAGGACATATTCGAAGAAATTCTGACCGTCGGTCGGAATGGTTTGTGGATTCCGAACAGCTATGATGACTGAACCTAATAAGATAGCAATTACAACCCAAGAAGTGATAAGTACTTGGGCATGAATTTGTAAACCTCCTATTTGCCAATAGAAATGTTGGCCTACTTCTACACCTGATATATCATATAACCCTTTGAGTGTTTTAATGGAACATGGTATAACATTCATATTGTCCTCTAACAGAAATCGAACTTCAAAAAAGTAATTATTTTGATTCAACCATTTCTTTCTCAATTCATCTATGTTCATTCATGAATTTAAGTTTTCTGAATCGTATATTTCGGATACTGAGAAATCACATAAAAAAAAATACCAATCATTTTCTCTTTTCAATATTATTTGATAGTCAAAACATAGTTCAAACTCCAAAAGATGCAAACCAAAATAGTAACAATCAAAGAGAGTTCACCAAAAACAAACTAATCTTCTTCTTTATTCTTCTTAATGATAAGAGTAATGATAAGATAATCAACCATTTTTTATATAACTGGAACGACCCTCACAAATTGCAGATACTAATTTGGTAAGAATCAATCGAATCGAAGCTATAGCATCATCGTTGGCCGGAATAGAAATATCTGCAAGATCTGGGTCACAATTTGTATCAATTAAACAAATCGTCGGAATACCCAAAATGGAACATTCTCGAAGAACCGTATATTCTTCTTGCTGATCAACGATAATTACAATATCGGGCAATCCCGTCATATATTTGATCCCACCCAGATATGCTTGCAAGGTAGATAAATTTCTCTTCAACATTGCTGCATCTCCTTTGGGGAGACGATTGAATTTCCCCATCTTTTGTTCTGTTCTTAAGTCCCTGAACTTCTGAAGTCTTGTTTCTGTAGTATACCAATTCGTTAACATACCACCAAGCCATTTTTTATTAACATAATGACATCGAGCCCTTATTGCTGCTGATGCTACTAAATCCGCTGCTTTCTTTTTGGTGCCAACGATTAAGAATTTTTTTCCCCTACTTGCTGCATCAAAAACTAAATCGCAAGCTTCTGATAAAAAACGAGCAGTTATAGTAAGATTTGTAATATGAATACCCTTACGCTTTGCAGAGATGTAAGGAGCCATTCTAGGATTCCATTTATTAGTACCATGACCAAAATGAACTCCTGCTTCCATCATTTCTTCCAAATTGATGTTCCAATATCGTCTTCCCATTTTCCCACACTTTCTCTTTTTCTTTTTTTTTCAAAGAGATTCAGTACCCTATGAAATAAATAATTGTTCCGACGGAACCTTCTACCAGGATTGACCATTGATCTACGACCCAAACCATGAATTTCGTTCTTTATTTTTTATTTCATTGATTACGAAATCCATAATTGGACCGGAGAGTTAAAGTAAAAAGAATGAACCTCTTGTTAAGAATTAGTAAATTACATTACGTAAATGATTGGTCTGATGTCTCATGGAAAGTGTTTGGGGCACAAGAACAAAATAATTCTCTATGGTATAACAAAATATCTCTCATTTCCAACTCGAATAGATCCTTCCTTTTAATTTTCAAATGAATGTTTTTGTCTTGCTTTGAACGATGTACTAATTTGTTGAATCCGGTACCAACCGGTATAATCCCCCCCAGAACAACGTTCTCTTTCAGGCCTTTCAACCAATCAATACGACCTCGTAGAGCAGCTTTTGCTAAAACTCGAGCAGTTTCTTGAAAACTCGCTTCGGATATGAAACTTTGAGTATTCAGAGATGACTTCGTTATTCCCAATAAGATTGCCCGATAACAGATCGCTTCGTCCAAAGCGCGCCCTGCTCGCTCTGCTCGCAACAATCCAATAAATTCCCCAGGTAAAAAAACATTAGACATTCCATCTTCTGAAACCAAAACTCTTGATGTTACTTGACGTACAATAATCTCTATATGTCTATTATGGATCTGTACCCCTTGGGATCGATAAACCTTTTGGATCTTATTAACCAAAGAGATACGACTTTGGGCTATGGTTAGTTCAGCTCCAATCAAGAATCCCCAAGGGATCCCAAGAATCCTTCGAATACGTTCGTCCCAACCTTCAACTCTTCTTTCGAGGTTCATCGATATTGAATCAATTGAACGAACTTCTAAGATTTGTTCCACTTTTGGAAGACCTTGCGTTATGTCACCAGATCTCGATTTTTCATATATAAATGTAATTAATGTGTCTCCTTCAGAAAAGATTTCTCCATAATGGCCATGGACAGTTGCTCCTGGAGTGACCAAATAGGGCTTAGATGATCTTATAACTAAAGAGTCAACATGAACAATGAAAATTTGACCAGATTTTTTTATGCGTAATCCATATTTCAATAGACATGCATTTTCACAAAGGAATTGTCCAAGGCTAATTATTGTCCATGCCTCTTCACAAGAATCGTGATGGAGAAAACACCAATTCAAATGGAATGAATTCCAAATGATGTTACTGCATGGATTGGGATTATAAATCCTACTATTTTCATCTAGGAAACAGTATTGAAATGGAAGTACTTGAAGCACTTGGAAAGTCTGTTGAAAATTTTCAAGTAAAAAATATTTCTTTAAAAAGACTTGATTATAAGTTCTTAAATAGTAAGATGAACGAAGATTTACTATTTTAGGCACAATAGTACCTAAAGGACCCAACAAATCCCTAATTGGAGTCATGGGATCCGATCCTTTTGTCACATTATTATATCTCGAAGTATTGAAGGGACCGATTCGAGAGCAATTGGATGATGACAAAATTATGAAAGATTGGCATTCCTTATTTCGATTCAACAACGTACCAAGAGTTCCCT